CTTGAAAAAAGGACTCAATTGTGTAATGATAAGACTAAACAAGAATACTTACCTAAAAAATATGATCCTTTTTTGCATGGACCTTATCGTGGAAGAATCCATTTTTTTTTTTCACCCCTAACGCTAAATGAAACTTATAGCCAAAAGAACATCAGGACGTTTTGGATAAATAAAATTCATGGTCTTCTTCTTATTAAGAATTATACCAAATTTGAGCAGACACTAGATAGGTTTCGTCTAAAATTATTTTCAACAAAAAAAGTACGTTCTTTATTTCCAGAACACACACAAGAAAAAATTGATTCAGAAGATCGAATACTCATTTTAAAAATTTTATTCGATGTAGTTATAACGGATCCCAACGACCAAAGAATTAGAAAAAACTCTATTGGAATAAAAGAAATAAGTAAAAAGGTTCCTCGCTGGTCATACAACTCAATTACTGGTTTAGGACAAAAAAAGAAAAACAGGGGCGAAACTGTAGCAGGGGCAATTCGTTCGAGAAAGTTCAAACATGTAGTTATTTTTACTGATAACCAGCCAAAGCCAAATACCTCTACGTATATTAATACAAAATATACTAAGAGTCCTAAGCAAGCAAAGAAAGTGAATTTGACCCATTATTCACAACAATCGGATTTTCGTCGAGGTCTAATCAAAGGCTCCATGCGCGCACAAAGACGTAAAACTATTACTTGGGAACTGTTTCAAGCAAATGTGCATTCCCCGCTTTTTTTGGACAGGCTAGACAAATCTTTTTTTTTTTCTTTTGATATTTCCGAACTGATGAAAGTAATTTTTAAAAATTGGATGTGGAAACAAAAAGACAAAAAACTTTCTGATTCTAAAATTGAAAAGCAAAAAAAAATTGATAACCAAGAGGAGGACAAAAGAGAAAAATACAAAAGAAAAGAAAAAACAGAGATACCCATAGCAGAAATCTGGAATACATTTTTTTTTGCTCAAATACTCAGAAGTTTTGTATTATTAACTCAATCAATTCTTAGAAAATATATTCTATTACCTTCACTGATAATAGCTAAAAATATTGCTCGCATGCTATTATTTCAAATTCCCGAATGGTCCGAGGATTTAAAGGATTGGAATAGGGAAATGTATGTAAAATGCACCCATAATGGTGTTCAATTATCCGAACGAGAATTTCCGAAAAACTGGTTAACAGAGGGTATTCAGATAAAGATCCTATTTCCTTTTTGCCTGAAACCCTGGCACAAATCTAAGCTACAATTCCCTCATAAAGATGCAATGAAAAAAAAAGGGGGACAAAAAAACAACGATTTTTGTTTTTTAACAGTTTGGGGAATGGAAGCGGAATTGCCTTTTGGTCCTCCCCGAAAAAGACCTTCATTTTTTAAACCCATTTTCAAAGAACTAAAAAAAAAAATTAGACAATTGAAAACAAAGTCTTTAAGAGTTTTAAAAGAAAGAACAAAAATTTTTCAACAAATCGCAAAAGAAACAAAAAGATGGGTCATCAAAAGAATTCTATTACTAAAAGTAAAAGGAAGAGTAAAAGAACTTTCAAAAACAAACAAAATTCCATTATTTAGATTGCGAGAAATAGATGAATTGGGTGAAGATAAAAAAGATTTGATAATGAGTAATCGGATGATTCACGAATCGTCCATTCAAATTCGATCTATGGATTGGACAAATTTAGCACTGCCCGAAAAAAAAATAAAAGATCTGACTAATCGAACAAACATAATAAAAAAGAAAATAGAAAAAATTACAAAAGAAAAGAAAAAAAAACAGCTAACTTACGAAATAAATATTAGTTCGAACAAAACAAGTTATCGTCCTAAAATATTAGGAGCGTCCAAAAAGATTTGGCAAATATTAAAAAAAAGAAATACTCGATTAATTGGTAAATCATATTTTTTTATAAAATTTTTCATTGAAGGGATATACATAAAAACTTTTCTAGCTATTGTCAATATTCCAAGAATCAATGCAATTTTTTTTTTTGAATCACCAAAAAAAATCCAAATTATTGAGAAAAATATCCACAATAATGAAACAAATCAGGAAAGAATTAATAAAACAAGTAAAAGTAAAAATGAAATTCACTTTATTTCGACTATAAAAAAATCACTTTCTAAGGTTAGTAATAAGAATTCAAAGATTTCTTATGATTTCTCTTTTTTCTCACAATCACAAGCATATGTATTTTACAAATTATCACAAACCCAACTTATTCACTTTTATAATTTAAGATTTGTCTTTCAATATGACGGAACATCCCTTTTTCTTAAGAAGGAAATAAAAGATTATTTTAAAAAACAAGGAGTATTTCATTACGAATTAAGACATGAATCTTTTTGGAATTTTGAAATGAATCAATGGAAAAACTGGTTAAAGGGGCATTATCTATATCAATCCGATTTATCTCGGATAAGATGGCCTATATTAGTACCACAAAAATGGCGAAACAGAGCCAATCAACACAGTATGGCTCAAAAGAAAGATTTAAACAAAAAGGGTTCATATGAAAAAAAAGGATTAACTCATTCCGACAAACAAAATTTTTTTGAAGCGAATCCATTACAGAATCAAAAAGATAATTTTAAAAAACACTATAGATATGATCTTTTATCATATAAATCTATTAATTATGAAGATAAGAAAGACTCGTATATTCATAAATCATTATTCCAAGTAAATAATAAAGAAGAAATCTCTTCTAATTCCAACATAAGGGAAGGCAAATTATTTGATATGTTGGGAGGTATCCCTATTAATAATTATCTAGAAGAAGATAATATTATGGATATGGATAAATTTTCGGATAGAAAATATTTTGATTGGAGAATTCTCGATTTTTGTCTTAGAAATAAGGTTGATATTGAAGTCTGGGTTGATATTGGTACCAACAGGAATCAAAATACTAAGATTGGGGCTGATAAGTATCAAATAATTGATGAAATTAATAAAAAAGTTCTTTTTTATCTTACAATTCATGAAGATGAAGAAATTAAACTATCCAATCAAAAAAAGTTCTTTTTTGATTGGATGGGAATGAATGAAGCAATACTAAGTTGTCCTATATCAAATCTGGAGCTTTGGTTCTTCCGAGAATTAGTGCTATTTTTTAATGCATATAAAAAAAAACCGTGGATCATACCAATCAAATTACTTCTTTTCAGTTTTAATGGAAATGAAAATGGGAATAAAAAAATAACTCGAAAGAAAAAAGAAGACCTTTTTATATCATCGAATCAAAAAAACTCTCTTGAATTATACAATAGAAGTAAAGAAGAAAAAGAACCCCCAGACCGAGGGAATCCTCGATCAGATGCACAAAACCAAGTAAGTCTTGGGTCAGTTCTCTCAAACCAAGAAAAAGATGTTGAAGCAAATTCTTCGGGATCAGACATCAAAAAACGTAGAACGAAAAAACAATACAAGAACAACACAGAAGCAGAACTTTATTTCTTCCTAAAAAAGTATTTGCATTTTCAGTTGAGATGGGATTCTTTTTTAAATCAAAGAATAATAAATAATATCAAGATCTATTGTCTCCTGCTTCGACTGATAAATCCAAGAGAAATAGCTATATCCTCTATTCAAGGGGGAGAAATGGGTCTGGATATTTTGATGATTCATAAGGATTTAACTCTTACAGAATTGGTGAAAGGGGGAATATTTATTATCGAACCGCTTCGTCTGTCTGTAAAAAATGATGGACAGTTTTTTATATATCAAATCGTAGGTATTTCATTGGTTCATAAGAATAAGCGCCAAATTACTAAAAGATACCGAGAAAAAAGCTATGTTCATAAAAAAAAAAATTATGAATCCATTGCAAGACATCAAAGAATGACTGGAAATAGAGACAAAAAGAATTATGATTTGCTTGTTCCTGAAAATATTTTATTCCCTAACCATCGTAGAGAATTGAGAACTCTGATTTGTTTCAATTGGAAGAATCAAAATGGTATTCAGAGAAATTCCGTATTTTGTAATAACGTAAAAAAGGGGGGTCACGTTTTGGATAAAAGCAAAGATCTTGCTAGAGAGAAAAAGAAACTAATTAAATTAAAGTTCTTTCTTTGGCCAAATTATCGATTAGAAGATTTAGTTTGTATGAATCGCTATTGGTTTAATACCAATAATGGCAGTCGTTTCAGTATGATAAGGATACATATGTATCCACGATTGCAAATTTGTTACTAGTACATTTTTCTTATCGATCGCGTACCATACGTACCATACCTGGCATATGAAAACAAAGAGATGGACACATGCCTTGTCTTACATTCCATTATGATACAGGATACCACTTTAAGGACATACGGATCGGTTAGATCTATAAATGAATTAACAGAATTTTTTTTTAGGTCTCGCTTTTTCTCTTTTGAAGAAATATACCATCCTTTTTATCCCTAATCAAATTGAAAATGGGATTGATTGTTGATTGATTTTATCGGAAGTTCATAACGGCTTTAAGATGATTGTGTATATTCAATTCAAATGACTAACATTATTATTACTGATCAGTAAATTTCATATTAAAAGAAAGGGAAAAGAGGATTTCGTTTTATGGTAAAAAATTCATTCATCTCAGTTACTTTTCAAGAAAAAAAAAAAGAAAACAGTGGGTCTGTTGAATTTCAAGTATTAAGTTTCACTAATAAGATACAAAGACTTACTTCCCATTTGGAATTGCACAGAAAAGACTATTTATCTCAGAGGGGTTTACGGAAAGTTCTGGAAAAACGCCAACGCCTACTTTCTTATTTGTCAAAGAAAAATGGAGTACGTTATAAAGAATTAATTAGTCAGTTGAATATCCGGGAGTCAAAAAATCGTTAATTTGAAAAAAAGAATTTTGAATTATTTGATTTATTAGATTTTGAATATTGATAACTTCTTTTTGTTTTCAACAATTCATGTAAGAATGAATCGAGGAAAAACCTATGAGTATACTAGCTACAGGAAAAGACCTTATGAGAGTAAATATGGGACCTCACCACCCATCAATGCATGGTGTTCTTCGTCTCATCGTTACTCTCGATGGCGAAGATGTTATTGACTGTGAACCGATATTGGGTTATTTACACAGAGGGATGGAAAAAATTGCGGAAAACCGAACAATTATACAATATCTGCCTTATGTAACACGTTGGGATTATTTAGCTACTATGTTCACAGAAGCAATAACTGTAAATGGACCAGAACAGTTGGGAAATATTCAAGTACCTAAAAGGGCCAGCTATATCAGAGTAATTATGTTGGAGTTGAGTCGTATAGCCTCTCATCTGTTATGGCTCGGCCCTTTTATGGCAGATATTGGTGCACAGACTCCCTTCTTCTATATTTTCAGAGAAAGAGAATTAGTATATGATCTATTCGAAGCTGCCACCGGTATGAGAATGATGCATAATTATTTTCGTATCGGAGGGATAGCGGCCGATTTACCCCATGGCTGGATAGAGAAATGTTTGGATTTCTGTGATTATTTTTTAACGGGGGTTGTTGAATATCAAAAACTTATTACACGAAACCCTGTCTTTTTAGAACGAGTTGAAGGAGTAGGCATTTTTGGTGGAGAAGAAGCAATAAATTGGGGTTTATCAGGACCAATGCTACGAGCGTCTGGAATAGAATGGGATCTTCGTAAAGTGGATCATTATGAGTGTTACGACGAATTTGATTGGGAAGTCCAGTGGCAAAAAGAAGGGGATTCATTAGCTCGTTATTTAGTCCGAATCGGTGAAATGACAGAATCGGTAAAAATTATTCAACAGGCTTTGGAAGGAATTCCGGGGGGGCCCTATGAGAATTTAGAAATCCGATGCTTTGCTAGAGAAAGCGATCCAGAATGGAATGATTTTGAAGATCGATTCATTAGTAAAAAACCTTCTCCTACTTTTGAATTACCGAAACAAGAACTTTATGTGAGAGTCGAAGCCCCAAAAGGAGAATTGGGAATTTTTCTGATAGGAGATCAAAGTAGTTTTCCTTGGCGATGGAAAATTCGCCCACCGGGTTTTATCAATTTGCAAATTCTTCCTCAGTTAGTTAAAAGAATGAAATTGGCGGATATTATGACGATACTAGGTAGTATAGATATCATTATGGGAGAAGTTGATCGTTGAAATGATAGTTGATACAACAGAAGTACAAGATATTAATTCTTTTTCCCGATTGGAATCCTTAAAAGAGCTCTATGGGACCATACGGGTGTTTGCCCCTATTTTGACTCTTGTATTAGGAATCACAATAGGTGTACTAGTAATTGTGTGGTTAGAAAGAGAAATATCTGCAGGAATACAACAACGTATTGGCCCTGAATACGCCAGCCCTTTCGGAATTCTTCAAGCTTTAGCAGATGGAACAAAACTACTTTTCAAAGAGAATCTTCTTCCAGCTAGAGGAAATACTCGTTTCTTCAGTATTGGACCATCTATAGCAGTCATATCAATTCTACTAAGTTATTCAGTAATTCCTTTTAGTTATCACCTTGTTTTAGCTGATCTCAATATTGGTATTTTTTTATGGATTGCCGTTTCAAGTATTGCTCCTATTGGACTTCTTATGTCAGGATATGGATCAAATAATAAATATTCGTTTTTAGGTGGTCTGCGAGCTGCTGCTCAATCGATTAGTTATGAAATACCATTAACTTTATGTGTTTTATCAATATCTCTACGTGCGATTCGCTAAAATAGAAGCTTTTCTTTTCCTTCTAGAAAAAAAAAAGAAATTGAATGGATATCCGCATTTTTTTTTTATTCATTTATTGATTCTTTAGGTTAATAAAAAAATTAGATAGTTATATATGAGTGAAAGAAAACAACTTCTAAATTCGCAGTAAAAGCAGATTGAGTCTCATTTCCTATGTACAAGAGTTAAGTTAAAGTAAACAAAAGTGGAAGAGGCCCTTTACCCCAAGATTAGTTGATTGGTCATCCTAGCTTGAAGCGGGCTCAAAAGTCAACCGTATGGAGTTTTCACTATATGTTTGAATGTATTACAATACATATATTAACGAACGGGGGATTGAAAAAAAATGGGTGGATAATAAGGAACACTAAAATACACACAAAGAATTAGTAATGGAGATTATGTAAATTAACGAAAAAGATACGTCTGCATAACATAAAAAGAATACTAATTGGGGCTTTAAGTTGGTAGAAATGATCAGGCAGTACTCCCCACAATTCCGATTCAGAGTATGCTCCTATCCCCCAATTAAAGAAATTACTATCAGGAACGAAATAATCCCTTACTTTTTTGATTTGGAGGCCCCCTTTTTCTCAGAAAGAAGAAGAGGAACAAAAAAAATAGAAAAAAAATAAATTACAATAAAAAGAAAAGCTATTTTTTTCTTATTTCTTTCCTATCTTCATAAAAAGAAAAATTGTGTCATGATTCATGAACTAATGGAATGTCTAATTTTTTTTTCGTAATCGAAAATAAAACGATGGCTCGAAATATCAATAGATATTTCTACAAAGAGTATTTTATTGAAGGATTTATTAAGTTATTACTCACCCAAAAAAAGTTGAAGGATGAGATCAATTCAGAAATGCTTTTTGATTTATTCTTATAGCAGACAGAATTCCATTGGTATAATTGGGGACCTTCCACGAGTCTATCTATGCTATAACCATATCAAGATAACGAATACTTGCCCGGTCCTTACATTTATTTGTGGCCCTGAGGAGCCGTATGAGGTGAAAATCTCATGTACGGTTTTGTAATAGCGAGGGGAACAGTAATGTTATCACCGACTATGATTATCTAATAGTTCAAGTACAGTTGATATAGTCGGGGCGCAATCAAAATATGGTTTTTGGGGGTGGAATTTGTGGCGTCAACCTATAGGGTTTATCGTTTTTCTAATTTCTTCCCTAGCAGAATGCGAAAGATTACCTTTTGATTTACCAGAAGCAGAAGAAGAATTAGTAGCAGGCTATCAAACCGAATATTCAGGGATCAAATTTGGTTTATTTTACGTTGCTTCCTATCTAAATTTATTAGTTTCCTCATTATTTGTAACAGTTCTTTACTTGGGCGGTTGGAATCTTTCAATTCCGTACATATTTGTTCCTGAGTTATTTGAAATAAATAAAGCGGATGGAATCTTTGGAACGACAATTGGTATCTTTATTACATTAGCTAAAACTTATTTGTTCTTGTTCATTTCTATCACAACAAGATGGACTTTACCTAGACTAAGAATGGACCAATTATTAAATCTTGGCTGGAAATTTCTTTTACCTATTTCTCTTGGTAATTTATTATTAACAACCTCTTCCCAACTCCTTTCACTGTAAACAAAAAAAAAAGAGACTATATTCACGGCTTACCTCAAACAAGAGAAAGAAAAAATTTATTCATAGATATTCCCGATATGTTCCCTATGGTAACTGGGTTCATGAATTATGGTCAACAAACAGTACGAGCTGCAAGGTACATTGGTCAAAGTTTCATGATTACCTTATCCCAAGCAAATCGTTTCCCTGTAACTATTCAATATCCTTATGAAAAATTAATAACATCAGAGCGTTTCCGCGGTCGAATCCATTTTGAATTTGATAAATGTATTGCTTGTGAAGTATGTGTTCGTGTATGTCCTATAGATCTGCCTGTTGTTGATTGGAAATTGGAAACTGATATTCGAAAGAAACGATTGCTTAATTACAGTATTGATTTCGGAATTTGTATTTTTTGTGGTAACTGCGTTGAGTATTGTCCAACAAATTGTTTATCAATGACTGAAGAATATGAACTTGCTACTTACGACCGTCACGAATTGAATTACAATCAAATTGCTTTAGGTCGTTTACCAATGTCAGTAATTGACGATTTTACAATTCGAACAGTTTTGAATTCGTCTCAAAGAAAAAACGGGTAAATCTCTTTATTATTGGAAATTACTAGGGTTCCGTGTTGGTATAAAGGAATAAGGTCCTTCTCTTTGTTTGGTACAAATCCCAACTATAGATTGGATTATGAGAAGTACAAATTCATTTGGATTGAAAGTCTGTTAATATATCCACAATTTTTTCGAAATATAGACTTTCAATTTCCAACTGCCATTTCCAATAAAGAAAAGAACGAAATTGATCCAATAACTGTACCCACATCAATTCACACCTATTAGATTTGAATTGAATTCAATTGGGAATGCCTCATAAAAAAAATTGCCTGGTCGGTTCAATAAGGTCATGAAAAAACATTTCGATTTATTTATCTCTTATTTTAATATAATGGATTTGGCTGGACCAATACATGATTTTCTTTTAGTTTTTCTAGGATCGGGTCTTATATTAGGAGGTCTGGGAGTGGTATTACTTACCAACCCGATTTATTCTGCCTTTTCGTTGGGATTTGTTCTTATTTGTATATCCTTATTCTATATTCTATCAAATTCGCCTTTTGTAGCTGCTGCACAGCTCCTTATTTATGTAGGAGCTGTAAATGTTTTAATCATATTTGCTGTAATGTTCATGAATGGTTCAGACTATTCCAACGATTTTCATTTGAATCTTTGGACTATTGGGGATGGAGTTGCTTCTCTGGTTTGTACAAGTCTTTTTTTGTCCTTACTCACTACTATTCTAGATACGTCGTGGTACGGGATTATTTGGACTACACGATCCAACCAGATTATAGAGCAAGATTTGATAAGTAATAGTCAACAAATTGGAATTCATTTATCAACCGACTTTTTTCTTCCATTTGAACTCATTTCGATAATTCTTTTAGTTGCTTTGATAGGTGCAATTGCCGTAGCTCGTCAGTAAAAAATCTTTATAACTAGCAACAGCAATCCAAATTCAACTTTTCTGTGTTATCACATCTATTTGCCTTCAATTCTATTTGAATACTGTTTCATGTATAAATCAAATAGAATGATTCGATCTATTAGCAATATATTCTTTTGTTCTATACTTGTTAGATTATAAGCAATCAAATCACTTGACTTATTGTTCATATTGAAATGAATCGAAATTGGTACGGAGTTGGTCAATGATGCTCGAGCATGTACTTATTTTGAGTGCTTATTTATTTTCTATTGGTATCTATGGATTGATCACGAGCCGAAATATTGTCCGGGCCCTGATGTGTCTTGAACTTATACTAAATGCGGTTAATATAAATTTTGTAACATTTTCCGATTTTTTTGATAGTAGGCAATTAAAAGGAGATATTTTCTCAATTTTTGTTATAGCTATTGCAGCCGCTGAAGCAGCTATCGGATCAGCTATTGTTTCGTCAATTTATCGTAACAGAAAATCGATTCGTATCAATCAATCGACTTTGTTGAATAAATAAAATAGTATTTCAAAATCAGAATATTCATCAATTCGAATTAGCATCTATAATACGTCCTAACCTCGATCATATTGGCGAAAACGTAAAAAATCAAAGTATCTTTGTTCCCTCTTATCAGTTGATCCAGAAATGGATTGATTCCAAAATTCTGGTAAATCGTTGATTGATCTGGTGTTTCAATATATGATTCATTTCAAAAATTACTAGATCGAAAATTTATGAATTCAGAAATTGATAGATTCAATGTCACATTCAGTAAAGATTTATGATACATGTATAGGGTGTACTCAATGTGTCCGAGCATGTCCCACGGATGTATTAGAAATGATACCTTGGGACGGATGTAAAGCTAAACAAATTGCTTCTGCTCCAAGAACGGAGGATTGTGTTGGTTGTAAGAGATGTGAATCCGCCTGCCCAACGGATTTCTTGAGTGTTCGAGTTTATTTATGGCATGAAACAACTCGAAGCATGGGTCTAGCTTATTGATATTGATACGTTCCCAAAAACCACACTTGAATCTATTTTGAATACATTTTTTTTACTTACTGATTACCGACAAAAACCCGTACTCGAAAAATAAAAAAAAAAGTAAGAATATATATTCTATTTTTCGAGCACGGTTTTGTCTGGTTCGAGTGTATCTTGCCTTTACCACGAACTTTTTTCCTTGGTTAACAATAATTGTAGTTTTTCCGATAGCCACGGGTTTTTTCATTTTCTTTCTCCCTCATAGAGGAAATAAGGTGACTAGGGGGTATACTATATATATATGCGTGCTAGAGCTCCTTCTAACGACCTATGCCTTCTGTTATCATTTCGAATTGGACGATCCATTAATACAACTCGCAGAGGATTATAAATGGATCAATTTTTTTGGTTTTTACTGGAGATTGGGAATAGATGGACTTTCCCTAGGACCCATTTTATTGACGGGATTTATCACCACTTTAGCTACGTTAGCGGCTTGGCCAGTTACTCGGAATTCCCGATTATTCTATTTCCTGATGTTAGCAATGTATAGCGGTCAAATAGGATCATTTGCTTCTCGTGACCTTTTACTTTTTTTCATCATGTGGGAATTAGAATTAATTCCTGTTTATCTACTTCTATCAGCATGGGGTGGAAAGAAACGTCTTTATTCAGCTACAAAGTTTATTTTGTACACTGCAGGAGGTTCCGTTTTTCTATTAATAGGAGTTTTGGGTATCGGTTTATATGGTTCCAATGAACCAACATTAAATTTGGAAATATTAGCTAATCGATCGTATCCCGTGGCACTGGAAATACTATTCTATATTGGATTTCTTATTGCTTTTGCTGTCAAATCACCGATTATACCCTTACATACATGGTTACCAGACACCCATGGGGAGGCCCATTACAGTACTTGTATGCTTCTGGCCGGAATCTTATTAAAAATGGGAGCATATGGCTTGGTTCGGATCAATATGGAACTATTACCGCACGCTCATTCTCTATTTTCTCCCTGGTTAATCATAGTAGGTACAATGCAAATAATTTATGCAGCTTTAACATCTCCTGGCCAACGCAATTTAAAAAAAAGAATCGCCTATTCCTCTGTATCTCATATGGGTTTCATAATTATAGGAATTGGCTCGATAACTGATACAGGACTCAGCGGAGCCATTTTACAAATAATTTCTCATGGGTTTATTAGCGCTGCACTTTTTTTCTTAGCAGGAACGAGTTATGATAGAATACGTCATGGTTATCTCGACGAAATGGGCGGACTGGCTATACCAATTCCAAAGATATTCACGCTATTTAGTATCTTATCAATGGCTTCCCTTGCATTACCGGGCATGAGTGGTTTTGTTGCGGAATTGATAGTCTTTTTTGGAATAATTACTAGCCAAAAATATTTTTTAATAGCAAAAATACTGATTACTTTTGTAATGGCAATTGGAATGATATTAACTCCTATTTATTCATTATCTATGTTACGGCAAATGTTTTATGGGTACAAGCTATTTAATGGCGTAAACTCTTATTTTTTTGATTCTGGACCACGGGAATTATTTGTTTTGATCTCTATTCTTCTACCCGTACTTGGTATTGGTATTTATCCGGATTTCGTTCTGTCACTATCAGTGGACAAGGTCGAAGCTATTCTATCTAATTTTTTTATAGAGAATTTTCATGAATAAAAAAAGAAAAAATAAATTTGAATTGTAACCAAACCCCTTTGGCGTTTGTGAGAACCTTTTGAATCAAGTAGTGGAGTGATTCAAAAGGTTCTCGGCGGTTTCCACTCAGTTTCGTTTATATATATACGCTGTCCTATGTTTGTCTTCATCAGGCCCTTTCTTTTCTTCAATTTGCAATTCAATTAGATGTGAATTGTTAATTAAATGAACCATAACTATGTAACCCTATTCCTAATAGATTGACCCCAAAATAACATATCCAAATTATAACAAAGCCCATAGAAGCCACAATTGCGGAATTAAAACCTTCCGATTTTTTATTTGTTCGAGTATGGAAATAAATCCCGAATATAGTCCAAGTAATAAATGCCCAAGTTTCCTTTGGATCCCAATTCCAATATGATCCCCATGCCTCATTAGCCCATACTGCGCCTGAAAGAATACCTATGGTTAAAAAGATAAATCCTAGACTAATAATATGATAACTCCAATGATCCAATTGTTGAATCAATTGATACCTGTAATAATTTCTAGCAGAAAAAAAATAAGTATTTAGTAAAACATTGGTTTTTGCATTCATGTATTGTATTTCACCGAAGGAAAATGACTCAGTTACAGTTCCATTTAATAATTTATTGCTTTTACCAAAAATCCTTATCACTTTTCGAAATGTAATGACTAGAAGAGCTGTGGATAATAATGATCCGCATAAAAGAGCTGCATAGCCGAATACCATCATACTTACGTGCATCATTAACCACTGAACTTGTAGAGCGGGCACTAATATTCCGGATTGATGCATTTTGGTTAACAAACACGAAGTTGCAAAGCCTTGGGTAAAAATAGCACTTGGCGCGGTTATTGCGCTTAAATGATTTTTATGTTTTAAAATCCTATGAATAATGGAGAAACTCCATGACAGAAAGATTAATGATTCATATAAATCACTTAATGGGAAATGCCCCGAATAAATCCAACGAATTACTAATAATCCTGTTAGACAGAAAAGGGTAGCTATCATCCCCTTTTCTAATGAATCATATAGTCCTACGATTTCATCGACTAATAAGGTTATTAAATGAATTGTAATTCCAATTGAAATGACCGAAAATGATATATGAGTTAATATATGTTCTAAAGTTGAAAAAGTTGAAAATATCATAAATAAAAAATGAAATTAAAAGTAAAAAGTGAAAGTCTCTCGAGTATACGGAATGGAAATCGAAAATTCAATTCATTATAGGGCTTTTATATATCTTTTAGAAGATTAGAAGATGGTATGCCGCCACTCGGATTCGAACCGAGATGCTCTAGCACTGCTTCCTAAGAGCAGCGTGTCTACCGATTTCACCATAGCGGCTTGCTAGAAATAATAATAACTTATTTTTATTTAATCGTCGAGATTGAAAGTGGAAGAGAAAGTTTCAATGAAATACTTTTTATTTTTAGGAAGCATTCAATTGATGAATAAAAACTTGTTTCAATAGAGATTGAAACAATCTCTTTTTTATCGTTTTATTTAGTTATTTAAGGTTTCAGTTTTATTTAACTTAACAATTTAACAATAACATATTCTTTTTCTTTTTTATGGATCACGAGCACAATTTAAGCATAATATCCAATAATTCAAAAAAATTGGATTTAATTTGCATAACTTTTGTCTTGTGATAATCGTTAGGTTTTTTTTCAGTATGAATTTGTCTTAGGGTTTATCAAACCAATTAGGTATTGAGCTATACATATTATATAAAAGAATTTTGATTTCTATTGTCCTACTTCAAAAATTTATTTCTAAATCCGAATTCTAAAAATAGATATTTTTAGATTGATCCTCCCTTTCAAACATAGGATTTTTTTATTACTTCTAAATTGCATACTATTCGTATAAAAATTAGAAATACGCCGAAATGGCGAAAGACTCTTTTCTCATTCTCACTTGGAGTGATGATTCAGAAAGTTAAAAAAAACAGTATAATTAATAATTAGTTTCAACAACTCATTGCTTTTGTCTAAAGATTTCAATTTATGCTATTCTATAGCATAAATTGAAATAGAAAAGGAGAAATATAAAAGAAAAAAAAAAAAAAAGAAAAGACAAAACCTTTATTATTGTCTTATTTATAAGTGGGTGGGTGATGGGGAAATTAAGAATCCCCATCCCGGGAATGAAAAGCATATTCAAATACAAATAAAGGCAAAACTCTAAATTTTTATTCTTTTTTTTATTTGAAAAAAAAGGACCAATTCAGTAGCCAAATCCATTGGTTCAAAACAGTAGGGAATGGAAATCATTATTTATTACTTACTTTTTCTATTTCTATTTTTTTTTTACTTCTATTTTTCTATTCTATATTAAAAAATGGAATCTAAATTCGAAACGAAATTGGCTCGTTTTTGGAGTCAGGTGGATGCGGATTCCAATTATTCCAACGTTTTATTCATTATTTGTCGTACAAAAAACTTTTGGAATTCCCGGTCGAAAGGGATTTCGCTAACGAAAAAGCTTTCAGCGCTGCAAAATATCCCTCTTTTTTCCAAATATTTTTACGAATACGTTTTTTTAATATAGAACTACGTTTTTTTGGAACTGCCATTCAAAAAATAAAAAGTTATTCATTGCAAAAATTGGATGTGAAAGACATCTATTGTTTAAAACAAATCGTTTTTTTTTTTCAATTCCTATTCCATACAATATCTGAGGCAAAATAATTTGTATTTCGAAGTTATTTGTGATACCTTTTTATCTCTGTCTCTTTTTGGGATGTTCCATTTGTACATAAAAAATACATATCGAACAAGCTTAAGAACCCTTACCTACCTAATAAAAAACTTGAATCTTTTTCTTTTCTAGTAATTGGTTATTAAATGCCATTTATTAGAATAGAACATAATCAATCAGTCCCGAATGAAACTCGTTAATTATTCTGAATAAACAAACAAAAATACCTAGTTCTTTTTTTATTAGGCAAAGTTATGGGGCATCCGATGATTGATATCAAAATAAAGTACTTCTTTTTTTTTGTCCAATTTTTTAGTCTTGATATATGTCCATAAATTTTTGTAATAGGGAATAATAATGGAAATTGTAATTTGCTGCTACGTTTTCCTAAAAATCTTACTTAGTATAAACTTAGTATAAAATAATTCGTTATTTTTCACTTTGAAAATTTTTGAAGTAGTTGAGAAAGGTTCAAACTAACTACGAACAGAAAATTCCATTTTAGTTTCAGTTGCTTTTTTAATACTTTCGTAATCCCTTTTAAAAGAGATAAGAACCGGTGAATCAGAAACAATTAATTAAGAATAAAAAAATTATTATTTTTATGGAACATACATATCAATATTCTTGGATCATACCTTTCGTTCCGCTTCCAGTTCCTATGTTAATAGGAGTGGGACTTCTACTTTTTCCAACGGCAACAAAAAATCTTCGCCGTATTTTGGCTTTTCCTAGTATTTTTTTGTTAAGTATAGTTATGATTTTTTCGGTCGATCTATCTATTCAGCAAATAAATAGGAGTTCTATCTATCAATACATATGGTCTTGGACCATCAATAATGATTTTTCTTTCGAGTTCGGACACTTTATTGATCCGCTTACTTCTATTATGTCAATATTAATCACCACAGTTGGAATTCTGGTTCTTTTTTATAGCGACAATTATATGTCTCATGATCAAGGATATTTGAGATTTTTTGCTTATATGAGTTTTTTCAATACTTCCATGTTGGGATTAGTTACAAGTTCGAATTTGATACAAATTTATATTTTTTGGGAATTGGTTGGGATGTGTTCTTATCTATTAATAGGGTTTTGGTTCACACGACCTAGTGCGGCAAGTGCTTGTCAAAAAGCCTTTGTAACTAATCGTGTAGGGGATTTTGGTTTATTATTAGGAATCTTAGGTCTTTATTGGACAACGGGTAGTTTCGAATTTCGGGATTTGTTCGAAATATTCAATAACTTGATTTATAAGAAGGAGGTTAACTTTTTATTTGTTACTTTGTGTGCCTTTCTATTATTTGGCGGCGCAGTTGCTAAATCCGCACAATTTCCCCTTCATGTATGGTTACCTGATGCCATGGAAGGGCCTACTCCTATTTCGGCTCTTATCCACGCCGCTACTATGGTAGCAGCGGGAATTTTTCTTGTAGCTCGTCTTCTTCCACTTTTCATAGCGATACCATACATAATGAATCTAATATCTTTTATAGGTATAATAACAGTATTATTAGGAGCCACTTTAGCTCTTGCTCAAAAAGATATTAAGAAAAGTTTAGCCTATTCTACAATGTCTCAATTGGGTTATATGATGTTAGCTCTAGGTATGGGGTCTTATCGAGCCGCTTTATTTCATTTGATTACTCATGCTTATTCGAAAGCCTTGTTGTTTTTAGGATCCGGATCAATTATTCATTCAATGGAAGCTCTTGTTGGATACGCTCCAGATAAAAGCCAGAATATGGCTCTTATGGGCGGGTTAAGAAAGCACGTGCCAATTACAAAAACTGCTTTTTTATTAGGTACACTTTCTCTTTGTGGTATTCCACCTCTTGCTTGTTTTTGGTCCAAAGATGAAATTCTTAATGATAGTTGGTTATATTCACCGATTTTCGCAATAATTGCTTCTTTCACAGCCGGATTAACTGCATTTTATATGTTTCGGATTTATTTACTTACTTTTGAAGGACATTTAAACGTTCGTTTTCAAAATTACAGTGGCAAAAAAGGAAATTCCTTCTATTCAATATCTCTATGGGGTAAAGAGGAGCCAAAATCGATTAAAAAAAGTTTTCCTTTAGTTGCTTTATTAAAAATAAATAATAATGAAAGGGAAAGGACTTCTTTTTTTTCGAAGAAAACATACCGAATGGATACTCATGTAACAAAAATGCCTTTTCTTACTATTTTGCCTTTTTGTCCTACAAAGACTTTTTTTTATCCCCATGAATCGGACAATACTATGCTATTCTCTATGCTTATATTAGTCTTATTTCCTTTGTTTGTTGGAGCCATA